TTAAAATTAATAATTTATTAAAATTAATAATTTATTAAAATTAATAATTTATTAAAATTAATAATTTATTAAAATTAATAATTTATTAAAATTAATAATTTATTAAAATTAATAATTTATTAAAATTAATAATTTATTAAAATTTATATTAAATTAATTTTTATAATAAAAAAAAAAAATGATAAAATTTTATAATTTTAATAATAATATTTGTATTTAATTTATTATTCTTATTTATTTATAATAATAAATTAATTAAATTTATTAGAAAATTATTTTATTAATTTTTATTTATTTATAATAATAAATTAATTAAATTATTAGAAAATTATTTTATTAATTTTATTTATTTATAATAATAAATTAATTAAATTATTAGAAAATTATTTTATTAATTTTATTTATTTATAATAATAAATTAATTTAATATAAATTATAATAAGTTATTGAGAAATTAATTTATGAATTATTC